AGGCAGAATACCATCGCCCATTCTTACTAAGAAACTAAAAAAAACTTCCGAAATGAAGGGGATTCAAAAAGAGTCACAAGATATATTTACCGAAGAAGACCTTTTTTCCGATTCCGATATGGTTAAAAAAGAAAGCGCCTTTTGGTTTGAAAAGCCTCTTGTTACTTTTGTTTTTGATTATAAAAGATGGAATTACCCACTACGATATATAAAAAACCAGCAGTTTGAAAATTCTGTAAGAAATGAAATGTCACAATATTTTTTTTATACATGCCAAAGTGATGGAAAACAAAAAATTTCTTTTACATATCTATTCAGTTTATTAACTTTTTTGGTAATGATACAACGAAAAATATCTTTGAATGAATCGGCACTCAAAATTTGTTCTTCTAATAAATCATATAATTATTGGGTTTATACTATAGAATACAAAAGGAATAAACAAATCAATGAGACTATAAATAGAATTGAAACTATAGACAAAGAGTTACTTTTTAAGGATATACTTGAAAAAAAGACTAGATTATGTAATTGTGAAAAAAAAAAAAAATACTTGCCTAAGATATATGATTCTTTATTGAACCGACCTTTTCGTGAAACACTAAAAAAATGGGTTTCATGTTTAAGTATAAATGTAAATAGAAATGAAACTTTTTTTATAAATAAGATTCATAGTATACTTGTTAACGATTATAAAGAATTTGAAAATAAACCGCCCTATACATTTGATAAAAACTTATTTATAAAAAAAATAAATAATTTGTTGACATTAATTGATGAATTTTCGAAAGAACCAACATCCATTTTCAATTTGCAAAGACTTATTTTATTTACGACAAAGAGAAATTGGGGTTCAGAAGAGCGAGATAAATTTTTAAAATTTTTATTATATGTAGTTATAAATAATAATCATACAAAACCCATTCTAAAAAAATTGAGTAGAGTAAAAGAAATACATAAAAAAGTATCTCATTGGTCATACAGATTAATCGATGAGTTAGAACAACAGGAAAGGGGAAATGCGGAAGACCGATTGTCCGAGGATCATGGTATTCGCTCAAGAAAAGCCAAACGTGTAATTATTTTTAATGATAAACAGACAAATACACAGGAGGTGGCTTTGATACGTTATTCACACCAATCAGATTTTCGCCGAAATATAATCAAAGGTTCTTGTCGAACTCAAAGGCGTAAAACGGTTATTTGGGAACTGTTTCAAACCAACCCACATTCCCCACTTTTTTTGGAACGAAAAAATAATAAACTCTCGTTTTTGTATTTTGAAATTTATGAACTGATTAAATTTATTTTTAGAAAGACAATTAATAAAAGGGTAAAACTAAAAATTTTTGGTTATAAAAAAGAGGATATAAAAGAAATGACTAAAATAAAAAAGTACAAAATAGAAGAGAGAGCGTGTATAGAAATAGCAGAAACTTGGGATACCATTCCACTTGCTCAAGTAATGAGAGGTTGCATGTTAGTAACCCAATCCATTCTTAGAAAATATATTATATTACCTTCATTAATACTAGTTAAAAATATTGGTCGGATACTATTATTTCAATTTCCCGAATGGTCTGAGGATTTTAACCAATGGAATAGAGAGATACATGTTAAATGTACCTATAATGGTGTTCAATTATCAGAAAGAGAATTTCCGAAAAACTGGTTAACAGATGGAATTCAAATAAAGGTTTTATTTCCTTTCCACTTAAAACCTTGGTACAAATCTAAAATCCAATACTTTCACAGGAATCGGAATCCAAATCCAAGGAAAATAAAAAAGGAGGATTTTTTGTTTTTAACAGTTTGGGGGATGGAAGCTGAAATGCCGTTTGGTCCTCCCCGAAAACGAACTTCCTTCTGTGAACCCATCTTTAAAGGACTAAAAAAAAAATGTATAAAATTAAAAAAAAATTCTTTTACACCCCAACGATTTATAATAATGAGTAACGAAAGAACTCATTTGTTACTAAAAATATTTAAAAACTTTTTTCTAACAAATGAGTTCTTTTTAATAATAAAAACAAAAAGCTTGTTAAAAGAAAATAATATATTCAAGTTAAAAAAAAAAGTATATCAATCAAGTCAAACTAAAAAAGAAAAGGATTCTATAATAAAAAATCATATAATTCAATATTCTAAAAAAAAATTATCGACAAAGAATAAAATTAAGGATCTGATTGATAAAATAAAACAAAAAAAAACACACAGTAAAAACAAATTTATAACTATACATATTTTTACTAATAAAAAAAATAATAATAAACGAGTCGAATTAAAATTTAAAAAATTGATAAAAAACCTTGCGGTAATATTAAAAATAAAAAATTCTCGATTTATTTACGAATCAAAATTAAATTTTTATAAAATTATAAAATATTTTATAAAAGATATATACATAACTATTTTTTTATTTTTATCAAAAATTTTATATAAAAATAAAAAAATAGTTGAGCAAACAAACAAAATAACAATTCGGTTTATTTCAACTATAAAAAATTTTTTTAAGAAAAATAATAAAAATTCAACTATTCCGCTTGGATTATTTTCCTTGTCACAAGCATATGTGTTTTATAAATTATCACACATTACAATTAATTACTTGGATAAGTTAAAATATGTACTTCAATATCCTGGAGCATCTGTTTTTATTAAGAATATAATTCCAACGTTTGTTATAACGCAAGGAATCCTGTATTACGATTGGTACCCAAAATTAATCCATAAAAATATAAAGTATTATTATCAATATAGAGATTCGAAAATTCAAAATAAAAATTTAAACAAAGAATATTTATATGACAAATATTCATTAATTAATCACAACAAACAATCTTTTTATGAAAAAACTTTAGTGTCAGATCAAAACTTTATTTTTAAAAAACACTATGATCTTTTATCATATTTATACTATTTATATTATAATTATGAGAATAAGGCTGTACACTTTATTTATATGTCTAGATCACCATTACAAGAAAAATTACAAGTAAAAAAAAAAAAAACTTTTATCAATTCTAATAAAAACAAATTACTCGAAAAAATACGAACTATCAATAATTTTTTAAATAATTATCGAAGATACGATAATAATAATATTAAAGATATAGAAAAAAGGTTGAATACAAAATATGTTGACTGTAAAATATTTAATTTTTTTTTTAATAAAAATATATATATTTTGGATAATAAATATTTTTTTTATCTTACAATTTATCAAAAATGGGATAATAAAACACTAATAAGTAAGTCAAATATGGAGCTTTGGTTTTTAAAAAAAATTGTAATATTTTACAACGATTCTAAGATTAAATCTTGGGCTATACCAATCAAATCTCTTTTTTTTTTTTTTTTTGAAAATATAAAAAGTAAAAAAAAAAAAAAAATTATATCATTGGATGAAACAAAAAATACAATATACAATAATAATACAAAAACAGGACTAGATATCTTTTTAAAAAGTTGTTTGCTTTTTCAATTGAGATGGGATAATCTTATGAATAAAAAAATAATTAACAATATTAAAGTATATTGTTTCCTACTTAGACTTCTAAATACATTAAATACAAAAGAAATGGCTCTATCTTCTATTCGAAGAGAAGAAATGAGTCTAGATATAATGTTGATTCAGAATAAATTCATTTTTAATGAATTGACGAAAAGAGGAATATTAATTCTAGAACCAATTCATCTGTCTGTAAAAAAAAATATAAAATTTATTATTTATAAAACCGTACGTATTTCATATTTTTATAATAAGAAGCACCAAACAAATCAAAGAAACAAAAAAATATATGAAAAAAAAAAATCAACTGCACAACATCAAAATATGAGTGTAAATAAAAACGAAAATTTTGATGATTTAGTTGTTCCCGAAACTATTTTATCATCTAGACGTTGTAGAGAATTTAGAATTTTAATTTGTTTAAATTTAAAAAAAAAAAAAAAATTAAATAAAAATAAAATATTTTTTAATAGTACAAACGTAAAAAAAAAATTAAATAAATTGAAGTTTTTCCTTTGGACCAATTTTCAATTAGAGGATTTTACTTGTATAAATCGATATTGGTTTGATACCAATAACAGCATTCGTTTCAGTATATTAAGGATACATATGTATCCACAGTTGAAAATTCGTTGATGATAATTTTTTTTTATATATTCGTTATTACTTATTATATACATCATAACAAGAATTCTTTGGTAAAATCAGATTCCAACTATTGACTTTTTTAATATTAATGATATAATTAATAAAAATAAAGTTCACATCCGGTAAACATAAATATAACAATAAAATACGAGTTTATTAACATTTTATAAATTTGTATAAAAATTTGGATAAATCATTGATTCATCTGGTATCTAAATATATGATTAATTTACAAGTTTATTAGATCGAAATTTTTTAATGTTTAACACTATTTATACTATAGATTAGATTCAATGCCACATTCAGTAAAGATTTATGATACATGTATCGGATGCACTCAATGCGTCCGAGTATGTCCTACGGATGTATTAGAAATGATCCCTTGGGACGGCTGTAAAGCTAAGCAAATTGCTTCTGCTCCGGGAACGGAGGACTGTGTCGGTTGTAAAAGATGTGAATACGCCTGCCCAACGGATTTTTTGAGTGTTCGAGTTTATTTATGTTATGAAACAACTCGCAGCATGGGTTTAGCTTATTAACAGTTAATAGTTTTTAAAATTGTAACTAAAATTTTTTGTATTTTTTTTACCAATAAAATCCGTACTTCATAAGTATAATATATATTTTTTGAGTACGGGTTTACTTGGTTCAAGTATAGTTTTTATGATGTTAAAAATATATTAGTTATTAGGAGAATAAAATAATATAGTAAAAAAGTATAGATATTCGTAGTAGGAATTCTATATATCAATATATAAGTACTGAATATAGGTTTTTTTAATGAAGAATCCCCCGTCCATGATATTACGCCTATTTTTTTTGTTTATATTTATCAAGCTAT